GATATGACATATGGGTCATATCATTGTAGCAACTGAACTCTTTCTTTCCTAAAGGAAATCTGATAATAGGTTGTAAAGAAAAATAGAAAAGTATCCAGATAAATGGAAAGGTGAGAGAAAGAGAGAAAACGAATATCACAATGGAATAATCTAAGATTCCAATATGTAAGGTCTATAAATTATCTCATAAAAGAAAAGGCAGTGTAAGAACGCATGAATACTGATTGATCCACAATTCTATGAAGAAGAAAAAAATCAAGAGTCCCGAATCAATAAAGACTGAAAAAATTTGACTCAAGAACATATTAAATTAATTTTTAATTTCAATAGAGACTCCGTTGTAGAATTAAAACCTAAGCATTAATTGAGAAGTGGTGGGAACGACGAAACTTGTGAATGCGTGGAATTCATTGAGTGGGATGGCGGAACGAACCAGAGAAAAATCCATTGTATTCTGCAAGATTATGACTAGCCTTACAACTAAAGAAACTATAGAAAGAGTAAATATTCGCCTGCGATAGTTTTTTTTTTCTTTTTGTTTTATTTTCAAATTATGTTCTGATACAGATATGATAATGACAATAGAACAGCCAAAAGAAAAAAAAATGGGATTCATTATTAATTCTAAAATCTAGATAATATCTAGATTTTAGAATACGTAAATAGATTAAGTGTGTAGTTATATACAAAAACTTATAAAGTTATATAAAAAAATTTCTACTAGAATGAAATCTCAAAGAATCTCAAAATGAAATCTAGTATTTATCAAATATACGTGTTGTATATCTTACTTTGATTGAATCCTTTTTATTTTATTCGTAAGGAGCTGGATGAGAAGAAACTCTCATGTCCGGTTCTGTAGTAGAGATGGAAGTAAGAAAATATCATCAACTATGACATGCTTAGTCCCAAACGAACCAGATTCCGTAAACAACATAGAGGGCGAATGAAAGGAATATCTTGTCGAGGTAATAATATTTCTTTCGGTAGATATGCTCTTCAGGCACTTGAACCCGCGTGGATTACATCTAGACAAATAGAAGCGGGGCGCCGGGCAATGACACGGCATGTACGCCGCGGGGGGAAAATCTGGGTGCGCATATTTCCAGACAAACCTGTTACGGTAAGACCTGCAGAAACACGTATGGGTTCGGGAAAAGGGTCTCCGGAATATTGGGTAGCTGTCGTTAAACCCGGTAGAATACTTTATGAAATGGGCGGAGTCGGAGAAAATATAGCCCAAAAGGCAATTTCAATAGCGGCTTCAAAAATGCCTATACGAACTCAATTCATTACATTACTTCTGGATAAAAATGTAGAAGATGGAATCCAGCCAAACTAAACCAAACTAAAGAAAAAAGCCTACGGGGATAAAAAAACAATTGCAAGTTTCTTTTTTTTTTTTGACAAACCCATATTTCTTTTTTTTACTTCTCCTTTAAAGAAGAGATTCAAAAAATGATTCAACCTCAGACCCATTTGAATGTAGCGGATAACAGTGGGGCCCGAGAATTAATGTGTATTCGAATCATCGGGACTAGTAATCGACGATATGCTCAGATAGGTGACGTTATTGTTGCTGTGATCAAGGAAGCATTGCCAAATACACCCCTCGAAAAATCAGAAGTGATCAGAGCTGTAATTGTACGTACTTGTAAAGAATTCAAACGTGACAATGGTATGATAATCCGATATGATGACAACGCTGCAGTTGTCATTGATCAAGAAGGAAATCCAAAAGGAACTCGAATTTTTGGTGCGATCGCCCGGGAATTGAGACAGTTAAATTTCACTAAAATAGTTTCACTAGCACCTGAGGTATTATAAATATAGAAGAAGAGCCCTTGATAGAGTTTATACTAAACAATTTTCTGAGATAGATGAAATTCATTAGTAGAGTGTGTCTGACGCATATACTTTGAAACTAAATTGATAAACTAAGAAACTAAATGGATAAACTAATAATTTCAAAATGTCAAAAAAAAAAAAAGAACATGTCAATATACCTAAAACTATAGACAACACCCTTTATTAGTTTATCATGGCTAGGGACACTCTTGCTGACATAATAAACTCTCTACGAAATGCTGATATGAATAGAAAAGGAACGATTCGAGTACCATGTACTAACATCACCAAAAACATTATTAAAATACTTTTACGAGAGGGTTTTATTGAAAACGCCAGGAAACACCGTGAAAGCGAAAAGTCTTTTTGTGTTTTAAAGCTACGACATAGAAAAGGGCTACAAAAACCTCGTTTGAATTTAAAACGAATAAGTCGACCCGGTCTACGAATCTATTCGAATTATCAACGAATTCCGAGAATTTTAGGCGGAATGGGGATTGTAATACTTTCTACTTCTCGGGGTATAATAACAGATCGAGAGGCTCGACTAGAAGGAATCGGCGGAGAACTTTTGTGTTATATATGGTAATTGGTAATTTTTCTGATAGCCGAATTTTCTTCGGAACTTCCTTTTTGTTAAAAAAAAAAGATAAGGAAAAGGGCGGATTTCTAATCTCACTCCTCCTACATTAATTAGTTGATACTTTAATTTAAGGGGGTTTTACGTGGAATGAAAGAACAAAAATGGATTCATGAAGGTTTAATTACTGAATCACTTCCCAATGGTATGTTTCGGGTTCGTTTAGATAATGAAGATTTTATTTTAGGTTATATTTCGGGAAGAATACGGCGCAGTTTTATACGTATACTACCTGGGGATAGGGTAAAAATTGAAGTAAGTCGTTATGATTCAACTAGAGGACGTATAATTTATAGACTCCGCAATAAAGATTCGAACAATTAAGTATTTTTTTCAACTTTTAAATTTCCCGTCTAGAGAGATAAAATTGGCAGGGTTCCAATCGAAAGAAAGATATTTTCTTCCTATAAGTATATTGATAATTCAGTTTGGGAATGACAAATATGAAAATAAGAGCCTCTGTTCGTAAAATTTGTGAAAAATGTCGACTGATCCGTAGACGAGGACGAATTATGGTAATTTGTTCCAACCCTAAGCATAAACAAAGACAAGGCTAATCTTTCTAAAAATTTGAAATAATTTTTTTTTATTTATTATTTTAGAATATCAAAAATAGAAATAAACAATAACTATAATATATAATAATAATTATAGTAATAGTCAAAATACTAAAAAGAAAGATCTTTCTAAGAACACGATGTAGAAAAAAGGAGCTATTTTGACATAAGATGGGTATATCTCTAACTTATATTTATGTATTTTTGAGAGAATAAAAATGAGCGAATAAAATATGGCAAAAACTATACCAAGAATGGGTTCACGTAGGGGTGGACGTATCGGATCACGGAAGAATGTACGTAGAATACCAAAAGGGGTTATTCATGTTCAAGCAAGTTTCAATAATACCATTGTGACTGTGACGGATGTACGGGGTCGGGTTATTTCTTGGTCCTCCGCTGGCACGTGTGGATTCAAGGGTACAAGAAGAGGGACACCTTTTGCTGCCCAAACTGCGGCAGGAACCGCTATTCGTACAGTAGTGGATCAAGGGATGCAACGAGCAGAAGTTATGATAAAAGGTCCTGGCCTCGGACGAGATGCGGCATTAAGAGCTATTCGTAGAAGTGGTATACTGTTAAGTTTCGTACGGGATGTAACTCCTATCCCACATAATGGCTGCCGACCCCCTAAAAAAAGACGCGTGTAAAAAAAAAAGCATTGAAGAGATTTCAAGAGAAATAAATAATTCAATGATTTGAGAAAATTCTATTACTTATATGGTTCAAGAGAAAGTAAGAGTATCTACTCGGACACTACGGTGGAGGTGCGTTGAATCCAGAAAAGACAGTAAGCGCCTTTTTTATGGACGCTTTATTCTGTCTCCACTTATGAAGGGTCAAGCCGAGACAATAGGGATTGCGATGCGGAGAGCTTTGCTTGGAGAAATGGAAGGAACATCTATCACACGTGCAAAATCTGAAAAAATACCACATGAATATTCTACCATAATGGGTATTCAAGAATCGATACATGAGATTTTAATGAATTTGAAAGAAATTGTATTGAGAAGTAATTTGTATGGAATTCAAGACGCTTCTATTTGCATCAAGGGTCCGGGTTATGTAACTGCTCAAGACCTCATCTTACCCCCTTCTGTCGAAATCGTTGATAATACACAGCATATAGCTATACTAACGGAGCCTGTTGATTTTTGTATTGGATTACAAATCGAGAGGTATCGCGGATATCATAAAAAAACGACCAATAACTTACAAGACGGAAGTTTTCCTATCGATGCTGTATTCATGCCTGTTCGAAATACAAATTATAGTATTCAGTCTTATGGAAATGGAAGTCAAAAAGACGAGATACTTTTTCTCGAAATATGGACAAATGGAAGTTTAACCCCTAAAGAAGCACTTCATGGAGCCTCTCGGAATTTGATTGATTTATTTATTCCTTTTCTACACGGGGAAGAAGAAAACTTACATTTCGAAAATGATCCGTACAAGATTAATTTAACTCCTTTTACTTTTCATAATAGATTTACAAAATTAAAGAAAAACAAAAAAAAAATAGCATTGAAATCTATTTTTATTGATCAATTAGAATTGACTCCTAAGACCTATAATTGTCTCAAGAGATATAATATACATACATTATTAGACCTTTTAACTAAGAGTCAAGAAGAACTTATGAAAATGGAACATTTTCGCAGTGAAGATTTGAAACATATTTTGAATATTCTAGAAAAAAAAAATTAATTTCTTTTCCAAACGAGCCACTTTAAACCCATTGTATTTGTTTTATAAAATGAAACAAATACAATGGATATGGATTTTGAATTGGGAATCTTTAGCACAATCAATATATTCAGACTAGATCAACAAATTAATTTGAATTAGATTCTATTTAGATTCTATATAGAAAAATTACTTTGAAGCAACTACTCCCTCAATACGTGATATTTTATTTCACATTTCACAAGAGAAACCCTTTTAAAAAAGCCCTA